CCCCTTTACTTGCAGGAGTACATCTTGGATCTGTCGATTATGTTATGGCCGTAGTCCCACTCATGGCGACTTGGTCGAATTGGGAGAAGCAGTAGGTATTATTGCGGGTCAATCTATTGGGGAACCCGGGACTCAACTAACATTAAGAACTTTTCATACCGGTGGAGTATTTACAGGTGGTACTGCAAAACATGTACGAGCTCCTGATAATGGAAAAATAAAATTCAATGAAGATTTGGTTCATCCCACACGTACACGTCATGGGTATCCTGCTTTTCTATGTTATATAGACCTATATGTAACTATTGAGGGTCAAGATCTTCTACATAATGTGAATATTCCACCAAAAAGTTTGATTTTAGTTAAAAATGATCAATATGTAGAATCAGAACAAGTGATTGCTGAGATTCGCGCCGAAGCATCCACCTTGAATTTTAAAGAGAGAGTTCGAAAACATATTTATTCTGACTCAGAGGGAGAAATGCACTGGAGTATCGCTGTGTACCATGCACCCGAATATACATATGGTAATGTTCATCTCTTACCAAAAACAAGTCATTTGTGGATAGTATCTGGAGTTCCGTACAGATCCAGTATAGTCCCTTTTTCGCTCCACAAGGATCAAGATCAAATAAATATTCATTCTCTTTCTGCCGAACGAAAATATATTTCTAACCCTTCAGTGACTAATGATCAAGTGAGACACAAATCGTTTAGGTCGGATCCTTCTGGTAAAAAGGGGGAGTGGGTTCTTGATTATTCAGGACCTGATCGAATCATATGTAATGTTCATTGTAATTTCATATATCCCCCCATTCTCGACGATAATTCTGATTTATTGGCAAAGAGGCGAAGAAATAGATTCATCATTCCATTACAATCTAATCAAGAAAAAGAACTAATACCCCGTTCGGGTATCTCGATTGAAATACCCATAAATGGTCTTTTCCGTATAAATAGTATTCTTGCTTATTTCGATGATCCCCGATACAGAAGAAAGAGTTCAGGAATTACTCAATATGGGACTATAGAGGTGGATTCAATCGTCAAAAAAGAGGATTTGATTGAGTATCGAAGAACAAAAGAATTTAGGCCAAAATACCAAACGAAAATAGATCGATTTTTTTTCATTCCCGAGGAAGTGCATATCTTACCCGGATCTTCTTCTATAATGGTACGGAACAATAGTATCATTGGAGTAGATACACGAATTACTTTCAATATAAGAAGCCGAGTAGGCGGATTGGTCCGAGTGGAGAAAAAAAAAAAAAAGATTGAACTCAAAATATTTTCTGGGGATATCTATTTTCCTGGAGAGACAGATAAGATATCCTGGCACAGCGGCATCTTGATACCACTAGGAACGGGAAAAAAAAATTCTAAGGAATCAAAAAATTGGATCTATGTCCAACGGATCACACCCACCAAAAAAAAGTATTTTGTTTTGGTTCGACCCGTAGTCACATATGAAACGGCGGACGGGCTAAATTTAGCAACGCTTTTCCCCCAGGATCCCTTGCAGGAAAGGGATCATGTGCAACTTCGAGTTGTCAATTATATCCTTTCTGGAAATGGTAAACCAATTCGCGGAATTTCTCATACAAATATTCAATTAGTTCGAACTTGTTTAGTATTGAATTGGGACCAAGACAAAAAGGGTTCTTCCATAGAGGAGGTTCATGCATCCTTTGTTGAGGTAAGGGTAAATGATCTGATTCGAGATTTCATAAGAATGGACTTAGTGAAGTCCCTCATTTTGTATACCAGAAAAAGGAATGATCCGGCAGGATTAATTCCCGCTAATGGATCAGATCGTACCAATCTCAATCCTTTTTATTCCAAGGTAAGGATTAAACAATCACTTACCTGGCATCAAGGAACTATTCGTACGTTGGTGAATAGAAATAAGGAATGCGAATCTTTGATAACTTTGTCATCATCTAATTGTTCTCGAATAGGTCCACTCAACGATTTGAAATATAACAACAATGTGACAAAAAAATCAAATAAAAGGGATCCACTACTTCCAATTAGGAATTCGTTGGGTCCTTTAGGAATTGTCCCTAAAATTACGAATTTTTTTTCATTTTACTATTTAATAACTCATAATCAGATCTTGGTAAATAAACATTCGCTGCTTGACAATTTAAAACAGACTTTCCAAATACTTAAATATTATTTAATGGATGAAAATGGGAGGATTTATAATCCCAATCCATCCAGTAACATGATTTTTCATCCATTCAATCGGAATTGGTATTTTTTCCATCACGATTATTGTGAAGAAACATCGACGATAATTAGCCTTGGACAGTTTTTTTGTGAAAATGTATGTATATCTAAGTATGGACCACATCTAAAATCGGGTCAGGTTCTAATTGTTCATGTTGACTCTTTAGTAATAAGATCTGCAAAGCCCTTTTTGGCTACTCCAGGAGCAACCGTTCATGGCCATTATGGGGAAATCCTTTACGAAGGAGATACCTTAGTTACATTTATATATGAAAAATCGAGATCTGGTGATATAACACAAGGTCTTCCAAAAGTAGAACAAGTGTTAGAAGTTCGTTCGATTGATTCAATATCAATGAACTTAGAAAAACGGGTTGAAGGTTGGAACGAACGTATAACAAGAATTCTTGGGATTCCTTGGGGATTCTTGATTAGCGCTGAGCTAACCATAGCGCAAAGTCGTATATCTTTGGTTAATAAAATTCAAAAAGTTTATAGATCCCAGGGAGTGCAGATACATAATAGGCATATAGAAATTATTGTACGTCAAATAACATCAAGAGTGTTGGTTTCAGAAGATGGAATGTCTAATGTTTTTTCACCAGGTGAATTCATTGGATTGTTGCGAGCGGAACGAACGGGGCGCGCTTTGGAAGAAACGATCTGTTACCGAGCCGTCTTATTGGGCATAACGCGAGCGTCTCTGAATACTCAAAGTTTCATATCTGAAGCGAGTTTTCAAGAAACTGCTCGAGTTTTAGCAAAAGCCGCTCTACGAGGTCGTATCGATTGGTTGAAAGGCCTGAAAGAAAATGTTGTTCTGGGGGGTGTGATACCCGTTGGTACCGGATTCAAAGGATTAGTGCACCGTTTAAGCCAACACAGCAACATTTCTTTGGAAATCGAAAAGAAGAATCTATTCGAGGGGGGCATCAGAGATATTTTGTTCCGCCACAAAAAATTATTGGATTCTTGCATCTCCAAAAATTTCCACGATACATCAGAACAATCATTTACAGGATTTACTGATTCCTAAGAGCGATCATCCTTTTAATTTATAATTTAACTAGCCGGTCCCTTCTTTTGTTAAAAAAAAATGAATAGAAAGGAATTAATGGCTTGGACCGTGTATTACCGCTCAATCTCCGGTAGAAAGGTTCCATCGGAACAATTTTTTCAGGGTACCTCGTAAAAAAAAAAGAGGAAGTGTGGGGAGAAATGACAAGAAGGTATTGGAACATAAATCTGGAAGAAATGATGGAAGCAGGAGTTCATTTTGGTCATGGTACTAGGAAGTGGAATCCTAGAATGGCACCTTACATCTCTGCAAAGCGTAAAGGTATTCATATTACAAATCTTACTAGAACTGCTCGTTTTTTATCAGAAGCTTGTGATTTAGTTTTTGATGCAGCAAGTAGGGGAAAACAATTCTTAATCGTTGGTACAAAAAATAAAGCAGCTGATTCAGTAGCATCGGCTGCAATAAGGGCTCGATGTCATTATGTTAATAAAAAATGGCTCGGTGGTATGTCAACAAATTGGTCCACTACAGAAACAAGACTTCATAAGTTCAGGGACTTGAGAGCGGAACAAAAGACGGGAAGACTTAACCGTCTTACGAAACGAGATGCAGCAATGTTGAAGAGACAATTATCTCACTTGCAAACATATCTGGGTGGCATCAACTATATGACGGGGTTGCCTGATATTGTAATCATCGTTGATCAGCAAGAAGAATATACGGCTCTTCGAGAATGTGTTACTTTGGGAATTCCAACAATTTGTTTAATCGATACAAATTGTGACCCAGATCTTGCAGATATTTCGATTCCAGCCAATGATGACGCTATAGCTTCAATTCGATTAATTCTTAACAAATTAGTATCTGCAATTTGTGAGGGTCGTTATAGCTATATAAGAAATCGTTGATTAATAATAAGATAAGTCAATTACTTCGTCAATTCCATCGATTTATGGAATCGGTTACTATACTATATCCATCCTGAATATAAAAGATAAAAATTCCCGGGGATATTATGTAATTACTTGGTATCCGAAATATACAGTTAAAGTAGGCGAATCGATAAAGAGATAATTGAATCAAAATAATTCCTTTTTAAGTTCTATTTCTGTCAGAGGGCAAGCAATATGAATGTTCTACCATGTTCCATCAACACATTAAAAAGGTTATACGATATATCCGGTGTAGAAGTAGGCCAACATTTCTATTGGCAAATAGGAGGTTTCCAAGTCCATGCCCAAGTACTTATTACTTCTTGGTTCGTAATTGCTATCTTATTAGGTTCTGCTACTATAGCTGTTCGGAATCCACAAACCATTCCAACCGACGGTCAGAATTTCTTCGAATATGTCCTTGAATTCATTCGAGACTTGAGCAAAACTCAAATTGGAGAAGAATACGGTCCATGGGTTCCTTTTATTGGAACTATGTTCTTATTTATTTTTGTTTCCAACTGGTCGGGTGCTCTTTTACCTTGGAAAATAATACAGTTACCTCATGGGGAGTTAGCCGCACCCACGAATGATATAAATACTACTGTTGCTTTAGCTTTACCTACGTCAGTAGCCTATTTCTATGCAGGTCTTACAAAAAAAGGATTGGGTTATTTCGGTAAATATATTCAACCAACTCCAATACTTTTACCAATTAACATCCTAGAAGATTTCACAAAACCCTTATCGCTTAGTTTTCGACTTTTTGGTAATATATTGGCTGATGAATTAGTAGTTGTTGTTCTTGTTTCTTTAGTACCTTCAGTAGTTCCTATACCTGTCATGTTCCTTGGATTATTTACAAGTGGTATTCAAGCTCTTATTTTCGCAACTTTAGCCGCGGCTTATATAGGGGAATCCATGGAGGGTCATCATTGACTATCTTTCAAAATATGCTTTTTTATTTATCCCAACGCTGTATAGGCGGTTCAAATAAGCTATTTTGGAACAGAATAGATACAAGGGTATATATGATTTAGAGTACTAGTAAAAAAGATTACGATATTTTGGAATTCAATTGTCAACAAAAAGGAATGAACGAGATCTAAAGGATCTTTTTCCTAAGATTTCCGTTGGGGCCACTTATGTCATACTCCCCCAATATTCTATTTCTATTTGTTCAGTCAATCACAATATTGATTACGATTCATACCTAATCATAATTTGGATAAGATAAGAATTGTTATCCGGTTCCGATGTGCGATAAAAAAAGTGTTCTATGAAACTATTCCCATCCCATTTCATTTGATTTCAGTCAATTCAATGATTGATCAAAATTTGAATTAATTGCATGCAATTAATTGGATCTCTAATATGGATATTGTATTGATATGGAAGGAGTCAGTCAGACTAATGAATTCGTCAGTTTGTATTCATGCTTGTATTAATGCGGGATCGGGATAATGATAAAGAAAAGGAAACCAATAATTTACAAACGAGATTCATAAAAAATGGGTTAGGGATGGGGTCAAACTGGGTATATGTTATTTAATTATAAGCCAACTCTTCTGTATGTTTCAAAGAATGATTCTAGAATCGGGTTGAATATTAGATGTGAATTTTTTGTTTACGTTATGGAAGAAAGCCATGTATATGTGATATTAGATATTTACTAGTTATATATGAACTATCCATATATCTTATTGACTTTTCTACCCCACCGTGAATTTAGATAGGAATTACAATAGAAGTTCTTCCGTTTCGTCTGGGCCGAATGAATAAACAGATGAAATCAAGCATAGCATATAGAAGAGAAAGAGTGCAGAATTGAAAGAATGAATGGTTCGGAACAAATAAATGAAACGGAAGAACTAGGTCCTTCTGCATTGATTATGGATTGATAAAGACTCCGTGGATAGGAAAACGCGAGATCGAAGCAGTTCTGCTTATACGATTCAATAATCTCATTACTTTAATTTGTAGTTCATAGTTATTTCGACTGGATTGGGTGGATCTTAGTAATGGAATAATAAGTCATAATTCATTGGTTGCTTGTATCATTAACCATTTATTTATTTTTATGCGAGGAGCTTACCATGAATCCACTGATTTCTGCTGCTTCCGTTATTGCTGCTGGATTGGCTGTAGGGCTGGCTTCTATTGGACCTGGAGTTGGTCAAGGTACTGCTGCGGGCCAAGCTGTAGAAGGTATCGCAAGACAACCAGAGGCAGAGGGTAAAATACGAGGTACTTTATTGCTTAGTCTGGCTTTTATGGAAGCTTTAACAATTTATGGACTGGTCGTGGCATTAGCACTTTTATTTGCAAATCCCTTTGTTTAATCCTATAAATTTGTAAAGTTTTTTTGTTTTGTCTTTCTTATTTTATTACCTTGGATTTGCCGCTTGATTTTTCGAATTATATCAAGATTTCACTCCTACAATAACGATTTCACTCCTACAATAGTTTTAACTTAGAGATAATACCCCGTGGGAAGGACTAATTTGAGGATCAGGAATTAGCGGATCCACTCGCTTTCTTCCTTCCCGTTCTCAGTCCAATGGAACCCCCTTTTTTTAGGAAGCGTTGCAACAAATGAGGTATTTCGCAATTGATATGCGACCTGAGACCCAATTCTAACAAGTATTTCAATTTTCTTATTGAAATAAAAATTTTTAAATATTAAGAAAATTAATAAAAAAATCAATCAAATAAAAAAAAGGGCGAAGTAATACAAAAAGAACTCTGTTCGATTTAGTCAGTCCTATCTATAAGAGGAGATCCTATGAAAAATGTAACCGATTCTTTCGTTTCCTTGGGTCGCTGGCCATCCGCCGGGAGTTTCGGATTTAATACCGATATTTTAGCAACAAATCCAATAAATCTAAGTGTAGTCCTTGGTGTATTGATTTTTTTTGGAAAGGGAGTGTGTGCGAGTTGTTTATTTCAAGAATAAGCTGGATCTAACCAGCTGCACTTTATTCTTTATAATTATAATTAGGAAAGAAAGGTGCACGATCTCGCGAATTACTTCTGAATAAATTCAGAAATCATATGTACGAACCATAGCATTTCGCGATTCATTGGTAAATAAACTTTGATTCTCTATCAACCAATAATATGGGACCCTAAGCAAAACATGGTTAAAGCTAAATTGTTTGAAGTTCGGGCGCAACATTGGTGCTCTTTCTACCACTATATTAATTAGTATGGAGATGGTTTCAAAATGAATAGTTGCATTTTATCCGATATAGAACACTCATATCGATAAAATGATTTGAACCCTTTACTGGAGAAATGGGAATCCCTTCCTTT